GTATTAGGCGTAAATAAATCAAACCTTTGACAACAATTTTTCAAACACAAAATATTTAACGAATATTATAAACTAATTAAAATGTTAAAATTGGTTTGTTATTAGACCATGTATTTGATAAATCAAATACATCATTAATTGTATATCTATATTATTGTATACTATTGTATACTCTTTTATATATATGGCGCAACCCAATCCTTGTTTTGCAAGTTTATAATTGAGGAGTATATCCCTTCTTATTATTAATCTAAGAAATAAAATACTAATAAAAATTCCCTCTTGACAGTGATATCTGTTGTATATGTAAATCCTAGATGTGAAACTAGGCATAAATCGTAGTATAAAACACAAAAATCCATAAAAAAAGATTGGTTGAACTTGAAAATTTCATCATTCAATGTGTAGTGTAAATGATTGAATTGGATTCATTTGAGCGGTACAAACTAAATCGAATGCTAACTCCATTTATTTATTATTGAATTAACTGATCAATTTGATATCGGACATATTTTTTTCGGTACTATTCAAAAATTTCGACATATTTCACTTTAATTATTATGAGAATAAATCCTACTACTTCTGGTCTTGGCGTTTCCGCGCTTGAAGAAAAAAACCTAGGGCGTATCGCTCAAATTATTGGCCCGGTATTGGATGTTGTTTTTCCCCCCGGCAAAATGCCTAATATTTATAATGCTTTAGTAGTTAAGGGTCGAGATACTGTCGGTCCACAAATTAATGTTACTTGCGAGGTACAACAATTATTAGGAAATAATCGAGTTAGAGCTGTCGCTATGAGTGCTACAGATGGGCTGATGAGAGGGATGGAAGTGATTGACACGGGAACTCCTCTAAGTGTTCCAGTCGGAGGAGCTACTCTTGGACGAATTTTCAATGTTCTTGGGGAGCCTGTTGATAATTTAGGTCCCGTAGATACTCGCACAACATCTCCTATTCATAGATCTGCGCCTGCCTTTATACAGTTAGATACAAAATTATCAATCTTTGAAACAGGAATTAAAGTAGTGGATCTTTTAGCTCCCTATCGCCGTGGAGGAAAAATAGGGTTATTTGGAGGAGCTGGAGTAGGTAAAACAGTACTCATCATGGAATTGATCAACAACATTGCCAAAGCTCATGGAGGCGTATCCGTATTTGGCGGAGTAGGCGAACGTACTCGCGAAGGAAATGATCTCTACATGGAAATGAAAGAATCTGGAGTGATTAATGAAAAAAATATTGCAGAATCAAAAGTGGCTCTAGTCTATGGTCAAATGAATGAACCCCCGGGAGCTCGTATGAGAGTTGGTTTGACTGCCCTAACCATGGCAGAATATTTCCGGGATGTTAATGAGCAAGACGTACTTTTATTCATCGACAATATCTTTCGTTTCGTCCAAGCGGGATCAGAAGTATCCGCCTTATTAGGGAGAATGCCTTCTGCAGTAGGTTATCAACCTACACTTAGTACAGAAATGGGTTCTTTGCAAGAAAGAATTACTTCTACCAAAGAGGGATCCATAACTTCGATCCAAGCAGTTTATGTACCTGCGGACGATTTGACCGACCCTGCTCCTGCCGCGACATTTGCACATTTAGATGCTACTACCGTACTATCAAGAGGATTAGCTGCCAAAGGTATTTATCCGGCAGTGGATCCTTTAGATTCCACGTCAACTATGTTACAACCTCGGATTGTTGGCGAGGAACATTATGAAATTGCGCAAAGAGTTAAGCAAACTTCACAACGTTACAAAGAACTTCAAGACATTATAGCTATCCTTGGGTTGGACGAATTATCCGAGGAGGACCGTTTAACTGTAGCAAGAGCACGAAAAATTGAGCGTTTTTTGTCACAACCCTTCTTCGTGGCAGAAGTATTTACTGGTTCTCCAGGTAAATATGTTGCTCTCGCAGAAACAATTAAGGGGTTTCAATTGATTCTTTCCGGAGAATTAGATGGTCTTCCCGAGCAGGCCTTTTATTTGGTGGGTAACATTGATGAAGCTACCGCGAAAGCTATGAACTTAGAAGGGGAGAGCAATTTGAAGAAATGACCCTAAATCTTTGTGTACTGACTCCTAATCGAATTATTTTGGATTCAGAAGTGAAAGAAATCATTTTATCTACTAATAGTGGCCAAATTGGTGTATTACCAAACCATGCCCCTATTGCTACAGCTGTAGATATCGGTCTTTTGAGAATACGCCGCAATGACCAATGGTTAACTGTGGCTCTGATGGGCGGTTTCGCTAGGATAGGTAATAATGAGATCACTATTTTAGGAAATGATGCAGAGATGAGTACTGACATTGATCCGCAAGAAGCTCAACAAGCTCTTAAAATAGCTGAAGCTAACTTAAGTAGAGCTGAAGGTAAGAAACAGACAATTGAGGCGAATCTAGCTCTCAGGCGGGCTAGGACACGAGTAGAGGCTATCAATAATATTTTCAATAAATAAAAATAATCAATCAAAAGAAGTTTTTTATCTTTAGAAGTG